GCAGACTGATTATAGGCATGTGGCGAAGGGCAAAGGTCTTCTTTTTTCTGCGTCTGGGCAGGTCTTCAACCACCCATTTTTTGATACTACAAGTGTTCGGAAAACAAATCAAATAATCAGTCGTTTGCAGGTGGCAAAGGTTCGGTTTCTGTTAGTGTGCGGTTAGACTCTCTTCTAGCTTCTTTACGGCCCTACTTCCCGGGCATAGCCCTCTTGGGTTTGGTCCTTTCACCGGAGGCGGGCTTCAGTCCGTACAGTGTATGCCTAAGTTCAGTTGCAAAATCAACCCGGTATTAACGTTCTGTGCAACAATTTAGGCTACCCTTGGAGCCAGAGCACAGCAAGCACTCATTAGGTGTGGAGACGTGATTTGAGCTTCAAATGCAGAAGTGAGATAAGAGAGAGTGGGCAAGGCGAGCGTTGGTTGGTTGGTACTTATAAGAAGTTCAGGTATACAAGGGTTAATCCCAGGGAAACTGGTTGGCATTTCTATTCTCAATATCAAGGTGTCAACAAAGGAAGGAGCAACCTATAGACAGACGACATTCGGAGACCAGCTCCAACTATTCGTCGGCAGAAAAAGGTCAAGAGTCAGCCGTCAACACAGATGGAATTCATTGTCAAAACTCTTCCGTTCGAATTGCCAGAGGAATAGACTTGTTTAATAAAAATACTATAGAAAGAGCTGTGGATCTCGCATTCAAGCCACACAAGAAGAGTGCGAAATCCTTAACGTAAGCACTTTTATCTTCTAGAAGAAAACTGACGAAGCTTTATCAATAAAGCGAGTTCTTTCATCAATAAAGAAAGGCTTGGAGATTTGTTTCGTAGAAGCACCTTCTTCCTATCCATGTTTCTATCTTTACTCGCAGAGACGGCCCTCACCGGACGCTCTACTCCAACAACCATAACGGTCAGAACTACGCGACTCGATCCCTTCTGCACGAACGGGGGCTTCGTCCGCTCTGATAGTCCTACACCGCCAATATGGAATAGTACAGTCTTCCTTTATTCCAATCTTTCTAAGTAAGGGCAAGTAGGGCAAGGCTTTCATGCTTCCGTTAGCCGGGTCGCTTCTACATTTATAGAATAAACGAATTGCTACGCTTAAATAAAGAGGAGTAAAGTAAGCTGCCCAATCGGCTACAGGTCATTAGATGTGGAAGTTCAGGGTGATAAGAAGCTGACGGTTGCAGAAGATGGACTTGTTGACCCAGGTCTCGTGTGCCAGGAAGGGTAATAAACCGAAAACAACAGGCTTTGCCACCAATGTCCTTCTCCAATTCTTTCACTGCCACCAGACGTCACGTCGTGGACCAGCCGGACTTGCAGGTGACTTCCACAGTCTACGAGAAGATGCATAAGTTTCATAAACAGCGTAAAATTGGATGCAAAGTGGGATTCTCTGGACCAATTCCACGAGGCCTCACTTCCCCTTGTATTCTCTTATATTATATAGAGCATTCCGTCTTCAATCAAGCAGTCAGAGGAGCCCCAATGCCAAACCAGAGTGTAACCCTTGCTTGTTCCTGCCTTAGTAGGGAAAGAGACCAACCAAAAAAGAAGGTCTTCCGCTTGTTCTGGTTCTTCCTATTATCTTGGTCGGAGGTAACTGTCAGCGATTGGGCCATAGGGCAATGGGCCTGCAGCGAGCAAGAGAACTTCTTTTATGCCTTTGTAGCTCTCTGACTTCTCCCGAAGACTAGTCAAGTAAGGAAGCTAAAGCAAGCCGAGCGTTAACCCCTATTAGAAAGCCTACGTTAGCGCATCCGTTTTCTTGCTGTATGCTATCGATTAAGGATACTCGAGCAACAGAATCTCCTCACCATCCCTCATCAGAATGCCTCTATTGACTTCAAAAAGATGACATCCTTCTTTCTCTCATCAATCGGTAGTCCTTTTTCTACTCTCAGAAATAGGTCTTTCATAAGAAGTTTCAACCAGAGGTACGGTACTCTCCTGAAGTCCTTTCTACGGCTCTACTGTTAATCGGAGGAGTTAAGTTACAAAGAAATCCAACTCCCGAGGAAACTTATCATTCTAGGTCCGCTCTCTAATCTCAATCAAACCTTAGCCCTGAGAAAGTGACGTTTACACAACCACATAAGCAATCACCCACGACAAGGCCTGAACACGCATTCTAAGGGCTTGAGGCCATTCGTTCCTCTCCTTTATATTATAGTCGAGCTTTATAAAAGCCTTTAAGCTAGCTCCCGTTCGATAGTCCAATCGGGAAGTTGAGCTTTCTTGCCATAAGCGGATTTCGGGATTGGCTTCTTCCTGAGCTCCCTCTACTTGAACTAAAGCCAGAATAGAGGTCCCCTAAGATAGATAGGCATAGCTATGCGTCAACGCAGTCTAGTTCAGAAAATACACGGGAAAGGGGGCTAAAGGTTACGAAAGAAGAGTTGTCACCAGAGCGCGGAAAAACAAAATAAATAAGAGTAGAGTAAGGCGAAGAGGAAGAGAGAGCTTAGCTACTTTACTAACTTGTTCCATTAGCGTAGAGTTTAAAACATATAAAGTTTATCCCCCAATAGAGTATGAAATTCTTACCTCTATCATTGGCAACTTATACTATAAAGGAATCGATTCCCTTCCTTTAAAGAGATAGATCCTCCTTTCCTAAGGACTCTTCTTAGGGAGTAGGGATAATAGTGGGTGAAAGGCAAGGTGCAGTCCAATTCTCTGATTTCAAAGTGGATGAATGTGCTAATTGAGAAGGAGAGGTTTCATAACCAGTGAATGGCTTACCGATCCAAGTTTACCAAGAGGCATACCGAGGAGCTGAACGAATGTCGTCTACTAATATTGTAATAGAAGTCGTGTTTTCTCTTCTTTTATGACAATGCTTTTACCTCTAGGTGAGTGGATTCCTGTCCTTTCTTTTCTGTTATTGGAATCCGTTCTTTCCCTCTCTGTGTGGGAGAGTGCGCAGTCCCGATCGTCGATGAGGAAGCCATTCTTTCAAGTCTTCCCCAGTCAAGTCGAAGAAATGCCTGCAGTCCTGGGGATGTCAGTCTCGTCTTTTAGCTTGAGAGGCAGACTGAGCCTAACCTAGCCGCTTTCAGGTTCCCCTTAGAAAGTGGATTTCGTCTTTCCTTGCTTGCCTGTCGTGAAATGACAGTTTCTTAGATCCCACTGGAAGGTGAAATAAGGAATTCCGATGAGAGTGCAAACAACAGATTAGAGCGCTTTGGGAAGCTGCCTCTTAGAGAGAGACCCTTCTATATATAACTATTAGAATCTAGTCATTCTCTCAACAAAACAGGATCAAGTTTTGACTTCTCTTTTGGCGCACACCAACTCTTTATCTTAAGTGAACTAATAACCTCTTATTAGAAATTCGGTTGTTGAAGGAGATCGGCTGCAACTGGTACCAGAGCAACCTCTTCACCAACAACCTCTTTTGGTAAACAAGAAGTTATGGACTCAGATAGGTGCCTACTCTTTCTATGCCTATTTCCCTCGGCTTTCTTATTAATTTAATGAAATGAAAGTCAGGAAAGAAGAAACCTTTTATCATCCCGATCTGTCCCTCCGGGGAGGTGTCCTCTATTGGGCAAGGAATGCACGACTTGTTAGCTCAGCTTGGATCAGGAGGGGTAAAGGCCTTATATTAAAGATATTAAAGAAGCTATTCTCTTACTAGTATGGGCCCATCCCAAGCATGGCTTCTCTCCTCCTTGGCTATCTGCCTCTCCACAGTAACGCCTTCAGTTACTGCTTCTATGGCGGAGAATGTGCTCATCAATTCTGGCCTCTGCTGGTTCTTGCAGCAGGGCGTTCCTCTTTTTTTCTCTTCATTTTCCCCGTATCATTGAATTCGGGCCCTTGCTGGAATAGGTCCTGCTGCGGGGGTATCGGGCAATTGCTCCTCAGGAGCTTCCTCATACTGGACTTCCACTTCTGGTGCCTGGAACTCAGATTCTGCACGGGACCTGTGGAGGGGGAAGAACTCATCTCCTGGCATGATTGATTAGCAACTGTATGGAAGGAAAAACTCTGGTCTGACGATTCAAGCTGGCTAGCAATCTATGACATCAAACTGGTTTTTCATTCTATTCCTTCTCCTCATGTAGCACATCATTTGAAAGGTGGCTCCAGAGCCCGATTCTTGGTCGATACGGCCATTCATGGCCTCTGCGATAGAGCTCCATGGTTCCGGTAATCTGGCAAATAGAGGGCCATGCCCTTCTCCTTCTGGAGGTGCAAATGTGATTCTTCGCATACCTCCCTCTTTGAAATCAAGGAGCAGCCTTTGGGCAAACTGTAAACCGCGTCTGACTCCGGCCTGAAGCGTTCAGCTCAGTTACTACTGCTATAGATTCAACTGAGAATTCAACATGAAACCCCGCTGTGTGATTCTATGAGTTATATGTGCGGAGGAATTCTTGAACGTCAGCTTCCAGGAAAGCAAAATCTCTGCAGGCATGTAGCGGGAAATTCCCTTGCTCCATCTCTCCGAATCAGCTGAAAACTGGTGACTGGGAACTGGGGTCAACAACCAAATTCTACTTTTTGGTGTAATTCCCCGATTTCTTTAATTCTTCAAGATTCCTTAAGTGTTGATCAGCAGAAGGCGCTTATGAGAAAGAACTCGAATGCTTTCTCGGTTGGAAGCTATATCGGCTCAACATTCGGACATATAAAATCAGTCGTGAACTCCAGAAAGGAGGGAACTCCAGCGAAGAGACCATAGAATGGTACTGCTACTTTAAAGCCTAGGGCTAATAGCAAGACAGAGAGATTCGTGGAGAGATGTGCTATACTATATTGATTTCCTCATTGCCCCATCATATTTATGATTCCAGTTACCATCAGATTGAATGAAAGGGATGACCCGCAGATGATAGCAAGGCTAAACAGATTCGAGATTCTCGATCAGATGAGCGGACAGGGCAAGCACGTACTACCAGAAGAGTAGACCTCAGAGCGATAGATTCCCAGTGCTTGAAGAAACTTACTTGGAGCCTTCCTTCACTCCTGAACTAGACTCAACTGAGTGCGCCTATGATAGGATCCTGCTACTAAGGAAAGGACTCTAAGAGACTGACTTGCGATCTAAAGAAAGTGAAATTCTGGTCGAAAAGAAAGTCTATTTGAGAGACTCTTTCAGCTTCCATCTAAAAGAGAGCTTGAACACGCCTTCTTACTAGCCCATAGAGAGTTCCATTCCCCCCGGGATATTCAATTCCGCGCCGGGACTACTGTAACGGTGGTACTACTTCCCTCGACTACTTCCCTCGCTCTCAATCGCCGAGGGCTCGCAATCCCAACCTGCTCTACTCCCACTTTGAGTCCTATGGATCCAAACCAGAAGTTGTTGATGGATGATGGTGAACTGTTTGAGAATCCAGGTCGGTACCGCAGGTTGGTTGGGAAGCTCAATTATCTCACTATTACCCGACCGGGCCTATGCCGTTAGTGTGGTAAGTCAGTTTATGGGATGCCCTAGAGTACCACATTGGGAGGCAGTCACTCGCATTCTTCGATACCTCAAACGTGCTCCTGGTCTTGGATTGCTGTATCGAGCTAATGGGCATCTTAGAGTGGAAGGTTTTTCAGATGCTGATTGGGCGGGTTCTCCCTCAGATCGGAGATCAACCACTGGTTATTGTACCTTCTTGGGAGGTAATGTTGTCACGTGGAAAAGTAAGAAACAAACAGTGGTAGCTAGGTCCAGTGCTGAGGCTGAGTATAGAGCTATGGCACATACAGCTAGTGAATTGACATGGTTACTACATTTTCTTCGGGAAATTGGCTTTCCAGTTCAGCCTCCTTCACAGTTGTTCTGCGATAATCAGGCAGCTATCCATATTGCTGCCAATCCAGTATTCCATGAGAGGACCAAACATATTGAAGTTGATTGTCATTTTATTCGAGACAAGATAATAGCTGGAGATATTGCAACTCCATTTGTGAGATCTGAGGATCAACTTGCAGATATGTTTACCAAAGCACTGAGTCGTACTCGTCTTACAGCCATTTGTTCCAAGCTTGGATTATATGATATATATAGTCCAGCTTGAGGGGGAGTGTTGAGAGTATTATTATATAATGACTATTTAATATGGTTGTAATAAGTATACCACGTAGAGGGTATACTCGTCCTTTGTATGTTATGAGATAGCTATAAATACAAATCGTTAGTGAGAGGTAGGTTAAGTTGACCACTCTCCGTTTCTCTAATATTGTGTTAATTCTCTAAACTTAACATGGTATCAGAGCAAATTCATTGATCCAAACCTTGATCTGCAATACACTTTTTTTTTGACTGAGAATTTGAACCCGTAAATTCTTCTCTTCCCTTCTCTTTCTTTGTCTGCTGGTTAGGTCGTCTGTCGTGCAACCCACGACCATGGTGTAGTGTCGTGGGTAGTCTGTGAAGTTCACAGTTGGTGCCTGTGATTTGTGTTGGTGTGTTGATGGGAATCGTCTCGTCAGTGTTGTGGTGGTCGCCGGTGTTGGTGTGAGGCGGTGTTGTGATCGCCGGTGGTGTACTGGTTCTTTGTGGCTTTCCCCCAAGCTAGGTTTTCAATCCTTTAGGCAAGTTAATAAAACCATTCCCTTCCTTCTATTGTGCCTATCTATTATGAAGTAGGGTCCTCGAACCCCGCTTATTCCGACACCCTGGTACTAGAGTAGGTAAGCCCGTTAACTTCGATTAGGTATCTTTCAAAAGGCAAGTCAAAGGCCCCGGTAACTCCGATGCCATTCAACGAGGTAACCCCGGAAAGCCAGATTGTCTTACTGAACCATACTAGGTCGCTCTTCGAGTTGCTAGTAGGAATGTTCGTAGAGTCCCCTTCAGTGGAAGAACTGGCTCTTAGTTGGGGCACATAATAGGAATAGGTTCTTTTTGTATATGTTTAAGAATTCCTTCCCAGCACCGGAGGAATGATGCTTAACCAGCTCTCCATTCAAGACAGGAATGGGGGCTAAGTTCCGCCCTTGTCCTGTAGCGAAGGAAGTCCGCAATCTTCTCTTCCTGCCTCTCGTCTTGAATAGAGTCAGGCCTTTCTTTTCTCCTAGTGAGCTACTTTCTTTGTTCCAGTCAATAAGGCTAATACCTTCCCAGCGCTTCTAGGCTGCATAAGGGAAAAAACCTTCGCTCGAGATGGGTCTAAGGGCATCCCTCTCTTAGTAGGAGGACATCTTAGTCTACAACTGATTGTTTCAGAGACTCGGTTGTGTAATAGAATAGGTTGGACCCCTCCTGATCCAAGATGAGCTAGCCAGTCTTTCATTTCTTCCTAAAGAGAGTCCATTGCCCGTTCTGCCGATCTTTCTTTCCTGGGTGGGACTCATCGGTATACCTTCCCTGTGCTTCCAGCTTCCTAAGTGAGTTTGCTTCTCTCTCCTAGGATCCCTGGATCGAGAGACCGGGTCGCTCCTCTTGCCTAACCTTCTAAAGGCATAAATGCATAAATGCGGTTTCCCTTTATTAGTAGCCGAAGTGTAGGCCAGAGGGGGCAGGTTTTCCAGAACTACTCTTCCTATTCTTGATGGGCCGGGCGATAGTTAGGTGGAGCCGATCAATAGGCTTTGAACCAATAATAAAGGAGATCCGGTTGGGGGAGGGATAAGTGAGGAGACCTGTGCTTATTGGAGACTGGAACTACTATGCGATACTAAGGTCGAGTGGCCTGCCAACAAGGAGTAGAACCCCCTCATTCCGATCATCCATGAGGCCAACTAAGCGCTTTTTAGGGGGAATCAAGATCTTTCTTTATGGGTTGTAGATGCGAAAGCATCCCCTCTGAAACAATCATGAAGTGGCTTTAAGGAAAGGCGCGGGGCCGCTAGCTGCTCAATTGATTGCTTTCGAACCGAGGGGGTATCAACAGAACAGGGGAGAGGAGGAATCTGTCGCTACTGTAGTTGCTCTTTTGTCTCTATCTGGCGGTCCAAAACGAGCGTATCGGTCCATTCCGTATTCCCGTTCTCTTATAAAGAATGGGTCTCTTCCCCTGGCCTCGTTGTCTCTATCGATCTCACAAGTCTCTCTGGTATAGGCAAGGGCTCATCTGTGAATGAATCCCTTGACTTTCTTCCTCTTCTCCTCCCCCAGTCTGGTCTCCTTCTTTGTATCGGTGTTTGTTGCGGAGCGGAGGTCAAAAGGAGCTTTGGGAAAGTCCCCAACTGGATCAATCTTTGTTGGCTGGCTTGCTTTGCTTGGTTGGTGGCTAGGGCGAATCCCTGGGTTGCTTCCCCAGCTACGTATGAATCCCCTGCTGTTGTGTTGCTTGCTTTGCCCGCTATCCTTCATCCCATTCGTCTTGTCCAGGCTGGTAAGGAGAGAAAGGGGCACTCTTTAAACTTGTCTGAGGTATCTAAATCGGGGGAGCTCCAGGAACTTCCTTATGGACCTTAGAAGTTGCAGCTCGCTCTTTGCTTTATGGAGAAGAGCAAGAGTGGGTCACAGAAGACTGAGCTCATAATCCCGAAATCCACAAAGATTGAGTCAGTAAGTCAAGGACTAAAACGAAACTCTTCCTTATTTTAGAAAAAGGTCTTCTTTGTTGCCCTCTTCCTTTCCCCTTTGACTTTATGGAAGCCCTTCTTACTCAGCTTGAGAGATTGAATTCCGCAAGTTCGAGTGTCTGCGCATTGGAGGAAGACAGAGAGAAGACTAATTCCTTAATATATTATTCTGCTCATTCTTTATATAGATCTTTAGTTAGCTTTTTAGGGGATTCTTTAGGATAAGCCTGAGTTGCTCTTCTTCTTTGAGAATGCTCTCAATCGAACCATCGTTTATATGACTTTGATTGTTGCCTTACCTTATCTATATTCTATCCGCAAGAGGAGAATTGTGGTGGGGAGCCCAGTACAGATAGCAAGAAAAGGCCTGCGGTAGGAATGGACAATGAGATCCTAATAAGTAGAGCGAGCGAGGTAGAGAGCTCAAAATCGACGATCCGAAGTTCATCATTGAATGGCCATTTCAACATCCCCTCTTTTCTATAGTCTTCATAAAAGAGAACTGCTACAAGTAGAGTGTATTTCTAAGTTCATCCAATGTCTCTCCATTACTATTTATTGCCTTCCGAATCCATTAATGGTTGAGGGACGAGGCCTTCCAATGAGAGCCTCTTCCTCTTGATGGGAACACTTTCATTCAAAGGATGGCTTGAGGACCTCATAGCGGATAGTTTTTCTTTTCTTTCATCAAAAGTGAAACAGGAGAATACAAATCAAAAGTCAAAATAAGGAGAACCTGGCCTTCTAACCTTCCCTGGCTTTGAAGCTGATCGAGTGTTTAAGTGCCACAGTAGTTCCTACTCTAAGATATGAAGTGGAGTTAGTGTGCGCATTGACTTGTAAAAAGGATTCCGGAAGATAGATTATTACGCCCCAGAACCAATTCACTTGAGTCCCAAGGGTTCGGGTTTTCCAGCAAGCAAAAATCATCGCTGACAAAAAGAAAGGGGCACACAACTGCGGAAAAGAAAAGAGGGCGCTTAGGAACAGGCTTATGGATAGGCTTGATGGGATGTCCGGGCACATATCATGGTAAAGCATAAAGTAGAAAGCCGCCCTAACTAAATATCCCGACCTCTGACCATCTAAGAGAAAAGTATAATATCTAATAGTCTAAGATATCTACTAAGCAAAAGAAGTGATCGATGTAACAAAGAAGAAAGAACTCCTCCTCTTCAAAATGCTGGAATCCCGATTGTAATGTAAAGACCCTCTCATTACGAAAAGAGAGGACTGATCGCCTATGATTACTTCATTAAATGCACCTATCATTCCTTGTCAGACACACTGATCGAGAAAAGGGAACTCATAGTCAGAGTAACATGGTTGGCACGAGTCTTCCTTACTAGAAAAGGCCTTGGTTAGACTGACTTTGAACTGAGCCTAATCTCGAACCTAGTCCATTAATCGCCCAGAGCTTGGACCAGGCACCGGACCCCTACCTGGGAGATACAACTCTAGACTCTATTCATACAAGTGCCGGAGAGACCCTTTATACCCTTCTGAAGCAAGCGGGGATTCAAGCTCCCTTAAGTATAAGTTGGGCTGGACTCATCCTTCCTAAGCTTAAGTTAGGTGTGAGCAATTGACTTTCCAGGCGATGATTATGGGGAAAAGCTACCTTTGCCGGGGGCATAGGCTGTTTTAAACTAGGCGGGTTCCACTTAGGTCGGTCATTCGATTGGGGGACCCCAAATTCATGCTTAGAAATAACAGGCACGTGAGTGAATTTAGCGATTTTATAGAAAAAGGGAAGCTTTATTCACTTTGAATTCTTCTTGAAGCAGCACGGCTTCCTTTCCGTGCGCCTCTTGTTTGTTTTGTTTACCAAAAGTAGCTGCCAGGGTTATGGCAAAAAAGAGATGGGGAATTTTTTGGTCATTGGTGCCTTGGAAGAAGGCTACGCGCTCTAATGAGCTCTTTTTTACTTTACGAAATTTCTTGATCGTCCCTACATTCTGTGATTCAATTAGGTCTTGAATCCGGTGCTTGAGTGTGTAGCAGGACTCAATGTCATGCCCCACTTGCCCAGAGTGGTAGATGCACTTTTGATCTGGATTGTCATTTATGGGAAGAGGATTGGGTGGAGGCTGAGCCGGAACTGGCGTTACCTTTCCCGCGGCCAACAGGCGATTGTAAGCTTCTGCTATGGTTATTGCCAGAGGGGTGAACACCCGGTTCCTTCTGTTGAATTGTCTCTGTTGATTAACTCTGACTATTTGATCAGTAGCCGGGGGTGCATTGACCATTTGCTGTGCAGGTTGAGCTGGAGCTGGCTGGTACTGATTGGCCAACTATTGCATTGTCGGAAGGACAGTGGCCACTTGTGCTTCTTTCTTTTCCAGGCAAGGCATGATGGGAATCGCTTGTTTAGTTTAGATAAGCAAGGATCGGATCAGATTGAATGAAAGCTGGGACCAGTATTTCACACTCGAGAAAGCGTCTACTTCAAAGCAAAGGCAAGAGGAAAAGGGGAAAACCATTACCATTACATAGGGGAGCTTACGATCCAGACACGGTACGGAAGGAGACAGACTATCTAGTAAGAATCCTGGGGCAATGGCAATTCTGGAATCAGTGAATAGTTATCCCAGAAAGATAGGACTTTATTTGGCTCGCGAGAAGAAAGGAACTCTTACTTCTCCTTTTTTTGCTCGAAAGAGAAGAGGCAATAGATGAGAGCTTCAATCAGCCATAATCAGACAGGGGGTTAGGGAGCAGGGAATGCTCTTTTTCCTCAATAGAGAATAGGCACGCAGGCTGATGCACAGATAGTTAAGGTCTATCTTATATATAACTATTCTTATCCCGAAAGTATATGATTTGGTACAAGTGGTCCAAGCTTGAGCTTCTTCTTTTTCCCTATAGAGATCTTTTTCAGTTAAAGCTTGAGGGTTCCCCCTATAAATGCCGAGTAGCTAGCTCTTTCAAGCAGTATTCCCATTAGAAGGTTCCATCGGAAGAATGCATTCTTTTTCAGGGACCACTACCTCTGCTGCTAAGACTATGGAAGAGGGCTAGGATGAATGCAACTTCTATGTCTTTTCTATCGCATATTCATAGGGTAGGTCAGCGTCAGCTTCGAGATAGCCAGTCTTTCCTTCTTCCTAAACCTTATTGATTAGGGCGAGCTAAGAAAGGAAAGAAGCATCGCTTGGCAATAGTATCGCCCAAATTTCTAGACCAGTGAGCTATTCCTGTCATGATTCTCGTGCACAGATTTCACCAGGGCCTCTTTCACGAAACCGGAAGTCCACTCACAAAGTTCTTGCGCCAAGAATTGATTCAAAGAGCCTACTCTCTGATGAGACGAAAGGGCTCGGTCAGTTCACCGGGAGGATCGCCCTCCCAAGCCAGGATTTGCCATGCGGTGATCACCGATGTGCCTTCAATACAAGAAGGTTTCAATCCGATCTTCTCATATTGCGAGAAAGATTTTCATAATTTTAGATTGAGGAAAGATATTGAAGGGGAGAAGAGAGAGATGTAGTCCATCTCCTAGGAGTTCCAACGGTAGATAGGAACGGACCTCCTGTAGCATGCAGCCAGCCCCCCAGGGCATATTATCATTCTAGGCGACCTACCTTTATCAATCACCCCATAAAAAATGGAGGAGATTAGCTCGTGTGTAAGGTTTCTAATAAGATAGAAAGGGACTACCCCTATGTTATATTGTTCACATACACCGGGAGAGAAGGTTCCCATAGAAGCGAGGTCAAAATGAGTGTCTATCGGTCCGATTCTTTTCCAAGGATTTTGAGAGGCAAAATACTTTCACGGAAAGCGAATTCCCTTTTTGATTCTAGTATTCTTTTTGGGGACCAATAATATGTGGATTCCCAGTCCTCTTCCTTTCAACTATCCTGTTTTAAAGGAAATGAAAGCAGAATCCGTAATGCTCTATAGATGGGTAGGGGTTCACTTGATGATTCGATTCCTCCACGATTCACTTACGCAACATTCTCACGTACTGCGCCAGATTACGTTACGGTTCTCTCTTTGAAGCCTTTTGGCATAGTTCAAAGAAGAAGTTCTCTACTGAAATAGATTTTCTCATAGTAATAAGTAACTCCGGGAGTGAATGTAGGAAGCATACGCTCCACGGTCCAGGTATCACATTGGTGTAATGTATTGTTTGACGTTCGGCCAAATACGATATGTTTCCTATCAATACTTCGGTTTGAAAATACTTTCGAACATCTTTCAGATAAAAGTGCCTCAGATTAGTACTCGATAGTAGTCTCCTTTCTTTGGTTCCGGTGTACGGACTAGGCCTTGGTGTGGTTCTCGAGTTAGGTACAAAGACTTATAGGGCGGTATTGGTTGATGGACCCGAATGGGAGTCGAACCCACTTCTTCCACGAACCCTAGCAGAACGAGACTACAACTCGTCTGCATCTCCTTTCCTATGGTGGTAGTTCGGGCGTCCCATCCTAAACGGATGACGACCACCCTCCGAAACTACTACTACGCACTATATTATAATTATAATAGTTGATACATTCCAGACGCTACAACCGCTAACTCCCAGTCTACACATATCTATAAACAGGATTTGGAAGGAAAAGCGGAGCTGGTTACTTATATCTAGTTTGTTTACGTGGTTTGATCTTTCTTTATCCCTTTCTTTTAAGGCCCCCGCCCTACCTCTTTGAGTAAGCCCCTTTCCTCCGCTTGCCCATCTGTCTGTCTGTCAGAAGCGCGACTCACTTGGTGAAGTTCGTCTTCCTCTTGCAGGTCAGGATGGCGCCTCGCTTGATTCGTATTCTTCTCAGCGTGTTCTTTGGATTCGGAATCATAATATTAGCCTGTAGTGGTGGAGTATAGTCCTGCAACTGGCAACGTGCAAAAAAGGTCCAGCTCAGCAGCCGCTTCTTTTCTAGAGCCGAACGAAAACTACTGTTGCAGAGGCCTTGATCGAGTATTGGCAGTCACCCGATGTAGCGAGGAACGAGATACGAGGTGCTTAACGCCCTTATTATCGTATCGCTTAAAGTCATTGATATTCAAAAAGTACTTCGGCCTCTCCCTTTTGTACCAATTCCTTAGGTGAAGTGCCCTTTTCCGGACGAGGCGCTTCTTATTCAAAATAAATAAGGCCAATGAGCCAGCCGTTTTGGAGACGGGCAGCCCCTGTTGAGTGAGGCACGAACCCCCAATCCTAGGAATGAGCTAGCTTACTAGATTCAGACTAGCAGTTCATGCTCAGCATTAGAAAGTAGCCTCTCTCCTCTCTCTGCCTTAGTAGCCCGTCTGTGGTACTAATTCCTCTCTCTTTCTCTGCTTTATGGTTGTTAGTTCAAGTAGGCCAAGCTGAAGTCAGTCCGGTCAATCAATCAAGGATTCCATCGAAGCAGTAGGCCAAAAAGCCGTATCGCGCGAGTGCGCTCACGTTTTTCATCAGCTAGTCGGTTCTGTTGCTTTAGTCTGACTGGCATTAGTCGCACGCAATAGTATGTCTGATTGCCGGTAGGTGCCATAGTGGATTCTCCAGTAGGTGCTTTAGTTGACTCTCGTCTTGCTCCAGTTGTCTTAATACCTCTTTATCTCTTCCCTTTTTTCCTATATCAAGATTAGCTATTCCTTTCCTTTCCTACTTTGTCTTCTCTTCCTGTCTCTAGGTTTATACCACTTTGGAATGCCTTAACACTCAACTCCTTCTATCTAGCCTTCTCTTCTCAAATATGAGCTAACGAGAACAAGGAAACTCTGATAGACCTTAAGAAGGAATAGAGGAATGCCTTTACCTTTCTAACTCTTTATCCTCAAAATGCATCTGTTTTCCCGCTTCCACTCTGATCGGTAAAGCGGTTGTAAGATGTACTTTAAGAGAGATTGGATTGCCTGAGACGTCTTACTTTTAGATCTATCTTTCCTTTATGTAGTAAGGACTGGAATAAGGAACAACATAAGTATGAGTCTCTGTCTCACAAGTGTTAGTTCACATCGGGAGAGATAACATCTTAAGTGCATGGTTGAGGGACTCATTTTTCAAAGAAAACAAGTAGCCTAGTCAGAGGAAGTAGTCCAACCAGAAGAACTGGCCCAGCCAAAGTCGAGAAGCAGCTTTCCTCATCGGCTGAAAGAACTAACCCGAGTATTGAGGGGAGGAATGAGATCATGACCCGACTCCAATCGATCGAATTTCAGAGATCACGTCATCGACGGAAGAGGCATGCACGAGTAGAAAGAGATCCACTGAAGGCGGGAGACCGGGTGCCTTCTTTATCTCGGGTACCGACTCAAGAGCAATTGAAGCATGGGTGGATTCAAGCAAGACTCCTCCATCTGGCTAATGAGCGACCAACTCCTCAGCTGACTAAAAAGGGTAGGGTATCCGTTTGCGGCAACGAATTCAATCAATATCAAGTAAAGACAAGCATACCTCTATTTTTAACCTACCAAGCCTGATGAGGCGACAGGAGCAAGACTCGAACTTAAAGCCTGCTCTTCTCGGGTCGACGTAACCAATGGATGATCTTGCCGGCACTGCAGGAGATTCACCACCACAACTGAGATCGCTATCTCGCAACCGGGAGGAACTACTTGCTTCTCTTCCCCCCATAGCCGATGTAGCCGTTGATCGACCACCCGACTGAACCACCTTTCTATCGTCGGAATGGCGAACTCAACGAGTGAGAGAATCATCAGCCGTCCAGGCAAGAGGAGATCGCTGATCAAGGTGTATGAGCTCTGAGATGCTATGGTTGAATTCGAATATTCATAGAAGAAGGAACAGCTATGGCTAGCCTTTAAAACCCAATACCCGACTTTTAGAGACAGACCCAAACACCCGACCTCTGGAAAAAGCTCCAAAAGAAGTTGTTGAAGTTGGCCTTACGAGAGCTGATCCTAGCTTCGACTGCTCTTTTACCCTAGCTCTAGAGAAAGAGGTTTTTATTCCTCAACTGGATAGGGAGAGGGAAGAAGAAGCTGCAAAGCTCTGCTGGTGAATAGCAGATGATGCTCGATTAGGTATGCCAATCCGGCAGCTTGAAGGCGCGTGTCTGATGTTTCGGTAGGATGTTGCTATGTCCGCTTTCAGCCCGTAAATCGAAGGCTGTTCTTCCCATAAGGGGGATGACGTTATAGGGTTCAAATTAAAGAATCTTATAGGTGGAACTAGACATCGAATAAATATTCGTGCATCTCCTAATCGGCGTTTTCTCATCTGACTTTGCTTTGAATCTCCCATTGGCGCTTCACACGAGAACTACTAGAAAAGGGGAAACCCCAATCGCCAATCGCATCGACAAAACAACGCCTGGTTGAAATCAAGGATTAGAATCCGTTCGCGACTTGGTTTTTCAGTTCAGATAATCAAACTTTCAAAGGAGATTCTAGACTTGCAATCAATCCCTTTTCTTATTAGGCTGAAACCGAAAGCAAAAGACCTCTTGGTGTGGGGGCACCAGATCTCAACTTGAAATACAAGGAATTCTTAAACCAGACTCGGGGCTAACGTCTGCTGCCTCTGATTAAACGGAGCTAGCGTCTGATCTAAGATCTCCCAATCGGGACAATCACGAAAGCAAACACCCACTTATTGAGCGGGAAGATCGGGCAGGGGAGAAAGCTTATTGGGTTCTCCAGAACCTCGTAGCCTATAATAGATCTTCCTGGGGTTGGTCACCCCTTTTATTGAAGTCGGGCAAGGGGGTTGTTTCAGGAGACAAGCTACCTTTGGACTTCTTAAACCTTTACCCTTTTCGACGTCGATGTGAGCACTCGCTCCTTGACCTTTTGGACTTCTTAAACTGACTAGCAAATGTAGGGCTTCCCAGGGGTCTAGGAAGGGAAGCTGGAACCCACTTAATAAGACTAATAGATAGGCACACCGGAAGGGAGGGCCTTGTCCTGAGTTCCTATGTCTCTCTTTCTTAGGGAATCAAGATTAAGTAACCAACCCAGGAGATGCCATACTTTCTGCGGCCAGGCATAAATTAGAAAGTGAGGACACCGTCCCTCTTATCTGGATCTGTCTTTCCCTCGGTCTCTGTTTTCATTTCTCGGGTATCATACGATTCCGCCATACGATTCTCTTTCTTTTTTCTCGGTGGAACATCTTAAACTCTTTAGGACTTTCGAATGCCTCTCCCTTCCTTTGGAATTCGTCCTGCCTTGGCACTTTTGTCACCAACCTCTCTTTGTTAAAGGGAAGAAGAAAGGGAATGAGCTGGTGCTATAGCCGTTGTTCAAGAATGGCTTTTGTTCAATCAGACGCTGTTAGAAAGGTAACTGCTCTCGTAACCGGTGCTTGATAGAGGACTGCTATTGAATCAGCTGTGGGACTTGAAGGATATGGCTGGCTTTCCTTATGACTTTCCCCGCTTTCCTCTATGCCTTCTGCTTCGACTTCAAATGAAATGTGATCTATACGCTCTTCGAGATGAGGAAGGATATCTTTTCTTTTGGTGGTATCGTAGAATAAGATCAAGGCTTCTTTTAGGAGTGAGATGTCCCTGTCCTGTAACTATCAATCACTTGAATAATCGAAGAGAGATGGGATCCTAGGGCAGATGAAAGGTATGCCCGTTTCATGATCTAGGTGCCGTTGATTGATTCTACTTCTTCTCTTTCTTTTGGCCTGATCTCATAAAGAAAGGAAGGCTCATGAATGACCAATCCCGGGAGGAAGACCATTATTCTGCTTCTGTCTGGTCGTACTAGGCCATTAAGGTCTCACTACTGACTATGTTCATCTTTGTATCCCCAAGGAAATCCCATGCATTGAGATAGCAGGTTGGATCATCATCAAACACAGGAATGGGTGCTCAATCAATGGAATGTTTGCTTTTTTCTGTCTTCCAGTCCATTGCTTATCAAATCTCAATCTCAGGTTGAGGTCGAAACAAGGGATCATATCAACCTATTGAATCTAGTATTTATGAAGCATTTCCAGTCAAAGAGGGGAATAGATCTCAATCGAGAGGGTGAGCTGCGGGCTCATGCCACTCACCTTCACCAAATGAAGAAAAGACGGGTTCTAGGGGTCCTTCTCAGGCATGTGATTCAGGCTCGTCAGGTGGTGGGACATGAAAAAGTATAGAGCAGGGAGCCCAGGAAGAGGAGCTGCAAGAGAGACAAAGGCTTTCCAGTCCTTTCCTTTGACAGCGACTTAGAATGCCCTTCGGAGATCTTAAGGACTCACAAAGAAAGCCCCTCGGGCACCCAGGAAGACCGAATTACTTATATATAAGACAAAGCTTTACCCCTGGCACCTCGGGCGATACTTATAACACGCTTCAGTCGGGGACAGCCCATCCTTGTACGGAGGGAACCCCAAAAGGGGCCCCAAACCACCGGACAACGAGGGCTCACTACCTTCACTTAGGATGCACTGCACTCGCTTCGAGAAAGAATCGGTCCGGATAGCGCTCCGTACCCATAATACATTCTTATGCAGGCAGCACTAAGCTATCGGCTAAGTCGGCTACGGAACAGAAGGGCACCTAAGAAAGTCATAACACTAATAGGGCTAAGTTCCTTTAGTTGATTCAAAGCGAAATTCCTTACCTTACCTTACCTTACCTTATCTATATTCTAGATGCAAGAGGAGCCTCCCTCCCCCTCGCTATTCTCCTCCCTCTGACCTTTTTTTTTTTGCCAATCGTAATGTGATGCAAGCAGATGATTGATTCACCTGTGAACTATTCCTGTAGATCCTATTTCACTATCTTACTAATGCTAAGTCGAATCCTATTGAAAGCTAAAAAGAAAGGCCTTATTAGTTTAGTTTAGTCAAGGTTTTCCTTTGCTTGCGGAAGTCACCCTGCTTGTATTTAAAGCAGTATCCAAATCAGTATCCAAATCCGTTTTCAAATAAGGAGATCAAAGCCCCCCAACAATCAATCCCAGGGAGCTGCTTCACCTTCTATCCTCCCTTGACGTCATCCCCACCTTTCTCCAGTATCTCACTGCCTGAGACCCTTAGTATATAAAAGTAGCCACAAGGGAATCGCGAAGGATTCAATCTTTCTTCATGCAAGGGTTTCCTCCGCCCCTTGACTACCTTATGAGACCTTTGCCTATCATACTAAAGGGGGAAAGCTCATCTATCAATCTAGACCGAAAGCATTCTCACAACTCGGTCTAGGTGTGATAGGGTTATAAAATGAACTATACCATAAACTCTTCTACTGGTATCTGAGCTGCTAGCTTCAATGCTTCTTCGCAACCCAAGACTAATGCAAAATAGGCAACAAAGAGTACCGCAATAGTAAGCTTTCTGTTCTGTTCTTTATTGATACCCAGGGGATCGAAGTTTTTTCTTTCAAAGAATTCTTTTGATTCCGAGTTGACCAGGTCAGTCATGGGAATGCCCCCTATAGTACCATTCTCATCGGGAACACCCGTTTTTAATACGGTAGATATTTCCATGACCCCATTCCATAGCTTGAGCCATTTAGGATCTAGGCTGCATTCAGGTGCCCAATCAATTACAAACTCAGGCAATGCAGCCCACCAAATGGTGAATCCAATAGCTAATGGAAAACATACAATGTAGGTCGATTTCCTAAATCTGGCTACAACTTGTTCAAGAAAGACATCCGCAGCGTCAAAGAAGATTTCCTCTTGTTTCGGTGGATAAGGCTGTATTCGAGTGCCATCTTTACTGATGCCCAGTAATCCCACTTCTGGCTCTCTTTTGATCACCTGGATGGCTTTTCCTTTCCCACTTTGTAGGACATTTTTTTCACCAATAGCTAGCGGGAGGTTGCTTGTTCCTATCAATGTTTTCCACATTTGGAAAGGATGCTGATCTCCTCGATGGGATGTATTCTCATCATAGGAACCAACTTCCTTGCTTCTTTTCATTTCCATTGAAATGTTCTGTTTTTCAGACCCCATCTTCATTCTTATTGGAAAGATCCTTCCTTGACTTGGAGTTGTTATTTTGGATTGAATCTGAGCACTACCTTTACCTTCTTGGGGTTTAGGTTGATACTCATATTTATCCACAATAACAACTTTGACGACTTTTGCTACTTTAGTAACAAATGACAACATGTAAACTATTCAATTCTACCTTCTATTCTTATTCCCGCTGCTCTTTGACCTTTTTAGGTAGCAGCAAGAATTTTTGCAAAGACTTTATGAAATGGACCTGGTTTTTTGAACCAGGAAAGACATGGGAGTTGTTAAGCATGAATTGACACATAATAGTTGAGTTCTGTTGTTACCATTTGCAGACGAGAAAGCGTCTTCTCACTAGATTGAATAGGGGAAACAACACAACAATAAGGGACTCTCTAATGCAAGATACGTGAAACGTTGCTAAGAGACATAAATCCATACTCCATACTCTTTATTAAAGGTAGGTTTAAGTTGTGGAGGTTTCCAGGTCGTAGTGAGGGGAAGGTAATCATAGCTATTTATTTGACTTATAGGTTCGCCTAAATGTCAAATCTAAGATCTTTTCCTTCACTTGAATTTGGCCGTCTTGGCTGACACAAACTAGACCGCCATAACAAGGCACAGGTGCGTCTCCCGGTCCAATAGAAAGGATTTTACCAGCCAAATGGAGTTGGTCCAATAAGCTGAGTACTTGTTGTTCGTCGAAGAACGACAATTGCATTGCCTCGCTTTCCAAGGTCTTTCCTTGCTTACTTGAACAAGTACAGGTCTTGGGGCAAGAGAGAAAAACTTCATGTATATACCTACTATAGTCTACTCCAGGAAATGCACGCTGAAACTCCTTATCGAACTCGGTTAAGGCAAAATTGAGTAGTACATGTGTTAGAAGTCCCACGGTAGGTATACTACATCCCATCTCGGCAGTGAAGTCTCTTCCACTTTGATCCAAGATTGGCACGGACAGGAATTTGCCGACGAATTCAATAATAGCCCCATCCTTCACTATATGTGACAGGTTCAACAAAAGACTCTCTCGATTTATTGTCCTCAGGGAGATTGTTAGGTCGCATTTATAAAGCCTTAAGACCTTGCCTCTCGCGCATACTGAACTATAAAATGCATTTGGCATCGTTCGCAAACCAAAGGATTTCTCCGTGAAAAGGTTCACCTTGACAAAATGAAGGTTTAACATACGCCCGAGCGCCGTTAGCACAAGGCTGTCTTCTAGTGTAGGATTGACGCCCAAATAGAGATTTGACTCATCCTTGGCTGGAAAGGTGTGGAAGAACCCAGGCTTTTGGTCTCCCTTTCTGGCGAAGGCGCGAAGGAGAAGCGGCGACAGGGTGTATGTTCCATCCTTTACGCTTTTCTGAATTTCTCTTACCTTTTGTTCCGTCAATCCCACAAAAACATCAGGTAATTCATTGTATGTAATCCCGATATCGTACGCAAGCCGATGCAACGAACAAAATGGATGAATCTCATCTTTGTAGCTACTCAAATATCTACTCCTAGCCTTCAATCCCTTGTTAGTTGTAAGCAACATATAATTCTTCATTTTTGAACTCATGATTTCTCTTTATTCTTTAAACCTTCCCTCCCTAAATTGTAGGCATAGTTCCGTTCCGCCGACGGTTATATAGGATACAGTGCTCAATAGACAAACTGCGAGGCAGGTAATCACTAGTTTCCGTAGTACTACTTTGTGACTTTCCTCTTTGTGACTTTCCTCTCTTGCTATTATTCCCATGGGGTCGAAGATTCCCGTCTCGTTCGACTCTGCGCTGGTCCCACACCATTCGGTCTTAAAAGTGCTGGCCCCACCTGTTTCGAGCGTGCTCCCGGTGGCATGCATGAAACTTTGATTTATACTCTCGCACAGTTCTGTGGCGAGCTTGATCAGCTGGGGGGACCATTCTCGTGTGGCATCCTTGAAGGATTTGACCGCATCTGGTCTTAGGAGGAAATCCAAATCAAAATAACTCATGGTCAGCATAAGGCTTGGCATTAAAGAGTACCAAATTTGAAACCCCAAGCAGATAGAGAAATTCATGGCAGCTGTGTTAGCATTGAGAACATCAATGTAGTGCCTAATCGCCTCGTATTCGTACCCCCTCCATATGAAATTTGAGAAACCCTGGTTAATGCTTTGGTGAGCCCCATGTTGATCTATTGTTTGATCAAGATCTGACCGTAATAATTCCGGTTTTCTTTTTTCTATTCCCATCTCGTGTTCTTTCCTACTTTGTTTCTCTAATCCTTTGATTCCTTTGAGTTTCTCTAATCCTTTGATTCCTTTCTCCGGTGACTTATCAGCTGTTTTTAGCTTTCTCTGTACCGCATCTATGATATCATAAATACCAATTATTTCCTTCACGATTTCCACAGGTTTGACTCTGAAGTCCCTATCCTCTACTCTACTACTAAGCTTTCCTGGTCCTGTTAGTACAAATAAGCGATAATAAATCCTCTTGACTAATTCAAGAAGCTCTTCAGGCGTACTTACCGGGAACGCTCTCTGTCCTTTTTGTAAGCACCAAGTATCTTTCTCAATATCTTTGATCCTTTGATTGGTGAATCGTTTCATAGGAAACCAATCGAATCTGTCAACATCTATCGCCTTATCAATTCCAATTGAACGTGGGATAACCTCTTGATTCTGAGCTACCTCGCTATTCTTAAGCATTTCTTGGTTTCTAAAAAGAGCTGCTTTCATCATTTGATGGAAATACGTAAACATTGTATGATTCTCATTTCTATTGATTTTCCTCGTTCATTTTTCTATCTCACATAGCAACTTATATGGGCTCATACCTTTTGTGCGTTCGATGTCATCCTTAGAGTTACGTTCGATGCCATTAGTGTTCGCTGCACTGCTTATTTAGCGAATTTGTTGAAAGGGGGGGATCCTTAAGATGATTCATTTATTATCTATAATATAGGATTTGCGTTCTATAAGGTAGTATTTACGTTCGATAAGGTTGGATTTACGTTCGATAAGGTTGGATTTACGTTCGATAAGGTTGGATTTACGTTCGATGCCATCCTTATCTTGAAATGAATTTCTAGTCATCTAAGAACCTTTCAACTCTGATCGATAAGCATCAATTATTAGAGCTTTATAAAGATGCTGTGAAGCTACACTTGGCTTAACCG